ATATTCAAAGTTTTTCAGTCAACATAGTCACACCACACAAATTTGGATTGAAAAAAAATAGGGGCTCAGGGTCAAATCAAATAAAAAAATAGTATTTTTCGCAACCTATACGCCAGTATGCTAGTATATTATTAGCGATGGAATCCAAGTAATTCCAAATAGCTTGAAGAAAAACAGTATAAACAAAACAAGCAAAAAAAAGGCCCTTCATTATTTATTATTATTTTTGACCATACAGAATTATATCGATCAACAAGAACTTTAGTCTTTTTTTTCAACTTAATGTTTTGAAAAATATGGCTCTAGAAATTCATTTCGGACAATTGAACCTTCTCAAACTGTTTCTTTTTAAGAACCAAAAAGATTTGTGCCAGAATAACAGATGCCAAGAAGAAAAAAAGACCTTGGACACGCGATGGATCTTGAAGTACTATTTCTGCATCTCCTTGACCAAATCCACCCACATTGGGATTACTCGTTAATGGTTGATCAAGCTTGATGGATTCACCCTCTGAAACAAGAAGTTCGGGTCCCGGAGGTATAATATCAACGACTGAGTGTCCATCCGATGCATCTGCTATGGTTATTTCATACCCCCCTTTTTCTTTACGTATTATTTTGCTTACTATACCCGATGCTGTAGCATTATAGACTGTATTGTTACTCTTGCTCCCATCGGGATAAATCTGACCCCTTCCCCTATTCCCGCCCACGTATATCGGATATTTTAAGAAGTAAACGTCTTTCTTAGTAATGGGGTCCGGAGACAAAATAGGAAAAGTGATTTCACTATATTTCTGACCAGGAACAGGACCTATCACAAGAATATTTTTTTTAGTAGGACGATAACTCTGAAAAGAAAGATTGCCCATCTTTTCTTTCATTTCCGGAGAAATACGATTGGGGGGGGCTAATTCGAATCCCTCGGGTAAAATAAGAACGGCCCCCACATTCAAAGACCCCCTTTTCCCATTAGAAAGAACTTGTTTCAGTTGGATATCATAAGGAATTCTAACAACTGCTTCAAATACAGTATCGGGAAGTACGGCTTGTGGAACCTCAATATCCACGGGCTTATTAGCTAAATGACAATTGGCGCATACAATACGCCCAGTTGCTTCTCGTGGATTTTCATAACTTTGTTGTGCAAAAATGGGATATGCATGTGAAATAGATGTCCAAGTTATTACATATATAAATATAATGATCGATACGGAAATGGATCGAGTCATCTGTCTCTTTATCCAAGAAAAGATATTTCTATTTTGCATGGTCCAATCATTGATCCCGAAAATTTCTACAATAAATTGGGTAGGTTGCTAGTAGAGTTCCCTATCCACGATTCTGCTATTTTACTGGAATCCAGGAGGAATTTTCTAGATGGATAGAAACATAAAGAATGAGTAAGATTAAAAATGGTTTGTTTATATACGAAGTAAAAAACATTATGATTAGATTCATATCAGTGGATCATTCTTTAGTCATTCATTGAATGATAAATCACTACAAGTGACGGAGATACACGATTTAAATAACGGAAGATCCAATATTTAAAAATTGTATCTAGAATGACTGGAAAGGTGGAAACAAGACCAGATATAATTTGATTATTATGAGAAAATCCAAAATCCTTGTATACAGAACTAATAATTAGTTCCCAACCGTGAGGCGAGTGGAATCCGATACACAAATCAGTTAATAAAAGAATAGAAAAAGCTTTTATTGTGTCGCTTAAGTTATAGATAAATTCCCGAACCCAAGAATTTATAATAAGAAGTTCTTCATTACCCAGAATAGAATAACCACTTAGAATAGCGAAACTTATTAGATTTGTCGAAAAGTGTAAAATGGTATGGATATGACCCTCATTGTACATCTTGACCAATTGTATCGTTTCTTTGTGTATTCCTATACGAAACTTTTGTATATGTGTATCCGGGTACTCCTTTATCATTTCGTCCAAAAGGAAGAGTTCTTCTAATTCTATGAATTTTTCTAGAACGTTCTTTTCTTGAATCTCATTCAAAAAAATTTCGGATTGCCCGACATTCCACCAATTAGTAACCAAAGATTCCATACTTTTATTAAATGAGAGAGAAATCCACCAGGGCAAAAAGACTATAGATGTAATATATAGAAGGGGGTTGAATGCTTTCTTTTTTGGCATTTTTAATCTTTGATTTGTTAATGAAACCACTCCATTCCTCGATTCTATCCAAATCCAATCTGATATTTCCATGAAACATGAATTCTATAACAATAACAAGGTATTGAATCCATAGACCTATTTCCCCCCCCTTTTTTTTTTATTAATTGGTTAGTCCTTGGATCCGGAAACAATATTTTTTTTTGTTTTATTATTTCTTCATTCAAAGCAAATGCACCCTCTCGATGAATGCCCGAACGAGCAAATGAATATTTTTCGGATTTAGGGGCAAAACCTTAGATCAATTATTTCGAAAAAGCTCGCCGGCTAGCCGTAGCCGGGGAATAGTTGAGGGAAATTTTGGAAAATATTGGATTGTCTTGATAGGATGAAATCAAAAATGAGTAGCAAAAAAAGAGATAAATAGAATGATTATAGTTATAAACTACCCAATCTTTTGATCATCAAAAAGAAAGAATAAAAATAAACATCGATTGACAAAAAAAATGAAATTCCAAGATATGATCCATCCTAACATATCAATTCCAAAGGACCAAAAAAAAAGATGAATTCTATAGTCTGAACTGTTCAGATATATGTGATGAATCCATACTTAGTCTACTTGTTACTAGTAGGAAAAAATGGTTTTGGTGGACAAAAACCACTTTGTTTTCTGATTGTTTCATATACGTCCGCTTTTGCTCGAACGAGCGCCCTGAAAAAACTTAAGTTGTTATATAACAACAAATATAATTCATGAAGTCCTTATCCTTACTCAATGCTGCGAAAGCATTCATTCATTCTTCAATTCATTTCAAAATACTTCAATTGGTACGCGCAAAAAATAGGCCAATTCCGCAGCTTTTTGTTCAATTTCTCGTGGAGTCAAATTCTCATCAGTACGAGTCAAGGGAACGGCACCCTGGCCTCTGATTTCCATATAAAGGACACGCCGAGGATAAATACCTTCTTTAACCTCTATTCTAATCGACTGAATATCTTTCATAAGGAATCGAAGGAATATGCGACGATTTCTTCCAGGGAATCCCCAACGAAAAATACACACTATTCCTTTTTTTCTATCGAATCTATCATAACCACTACCTACATTCCACGAAATTGTGCACCACAAATAGGAGCTAATGAACAGACCCGCGATCCCGTAGAAAGACATCACGATCCCTTGTGGAAAAAAAAGGATTTGCTGAGAAGGAAATAAGGATATCAAATTCCTACCAAGGTAACTAGAAGTTCCAACCAATAAGAATCCCAGTGAACCTAAAAAAAGGATACAAGCCCAACAGAAATTACTTGTTTTTCGAGACCCCGTTATAAGTTCTATCCATATACGTTCTGATCGCCAGTTCATACTAGATCCAGTTGTTTCATTTTATTGGAATTGAGAGAATAACCAAAATGAATTTGACTTTATTTTTTGTTCCCGAAGTAACTCTCATCAACTAGCGCTATTATTATGATGTGAACCATTAGGAGTAATTCATCGAAGCAGTTAGATAAAAAAAAAGATCCTCTTCATAGGATCCCACTACTGATATCTACATACAGATAGATACTTTTACTTTACATTTCATACATCTGCCGACCCATTTTAAAATAGATATAATGCAGCTATCCATATATCATGTTTCCAGGTGCATAACAGCTCTTTCATTTGTGTTCGGAAGAATACCCACACCCTAACCCTATTCCACTAAATAAATAGATATCTGTATTATGATCCAAATCCGAGTCTTGAAAAAAAAATGGATGAGATTGGGCCCCATCAAATCTAGACAATCTTGTTTTTTTGAACATAAACAGATAGAGAAGCCATTGCAATTGCCGGAAATAGTAGACCCACTAAAGGCACAAAAAAAGAGGGGAAGTTGAAAGTTATCATAGAATGGATACCTCGATTTAATATTTGTACCTGTTATAAAGATATCTTATGATAAGTATATCTATTATCAGTATATAATAATAGGTGTAGGTACAAGAAATGAAGAACTAAATAAGTGTACCTATTCACCTTTATATTATCTATTTTTTTTACTATAAATTCTAAATAGAAACTAAATACTTGTTCATCTCAAAGAAAAAAAGAACTGAATTAAACGATCTACTTGATTGAATTTTGATTCAAGGGAAAGAAACTGTGAAGCCGAAATAACTCACTCAGAATACCTTTTAAAGGATTACGTGGTACGATTGGGTCGAATAAGCCCTTATGGAATAAATACTCGGCTTCTTGTAAACCATCAGGTATTGACCTATTCAATGTTTGTTCAATTACTCTTTTACCTGCAAATGCAATATAGGCATTAGGTTCGGCAATAATGATATCTCCTAACATACCAAAACTGGCGGTCACCCCACCGCTTGTAGGAGATGTAAGGATTGATACGTAGAATAACTTTTTATTTGATTGATAATTATTTGAAGCTGAAGATATTTTAGCCATTTGCATTAAGCTCAAACTTCCTTCTTGCATCCGCGCTCCTCCGGAAGCACACACTATAATAAGAGGTAAAGATCTATTAGCAGCATATTCAATCAAACGAGTGATTTTCTCGCCTACTACGGATCCCATACTGCCCCCCATAAACTGAAAATCCATAATCCCAATTGCTATGGGAATACCCTTTAGTTGACCTATGCCTGTTTGAACAGCCTCAGTTAACCCTGTCCTTTTTTGATATAAATCAATACGATTTTTATAAGGCTCCTCCGCCGAATGAAATTTAATCGGGTCCACGGAAATCATGTCCTCATCCATAGGATCCCAAGTATCTGGATCAATCAAAAGTTCGATTCTTTCTGAACTCCTCATTTTCAAATGATATCCGCATTGTTC